TAATAATTTCAATTCTTCTTTGTTGAGTAATAACTTAATTTTTCAATAAAATACTTCTTGTAGAAATATAACTAGCCCGTCGTTTTTACTTATGAAAAAGAATTCCATATTAATTCATGAATTATGATACATATTCTATATATGAATATGGATATGGAAAAGGAGAAAAAAGATATTTTTTTATTGGAATTGGGTTTCTTTCTCTTTTTTTTTTTTTTCATTCCTATTCTTCTTTCTATTTCTGAAAAAAGGGGGGCTTACAAAATAAAGGATTTTTTCGTTCCCAATAGTTATGTATTTAATCGGTGGATAGGAGCATACTCTGGATTGGAATCGTGCCTTGGGGAGTACTGCCTAATAATTTCTACCAACTTTAAGCCCCAATTAGTATTCTTTGTTTGTATATTATGTAAAAATGTCCTTTTGGATAATTTACAAAAATTCCATTTCCATTACAAATCCGTTACATATCTTGGTGTTTCTAACCATCCACTCGTTTTTGTTCAACCCCCCGTTATGATAATACATGTATCTTAATACATACAAATGATAGTGAAAACGCAATACGGTGGATCTTTTGAGCCCGCTTCAAGTCAGGATGACTAATTAACCAATCTTGGGGTAAACGGTTTCTTATGTTTATGTTTATTTCCGCTTAACTCTTTCTTATACATGGAAAATGAGACTCAATATTTTTACTGCGAATTTATATATTCTAAATTATCTAATTTATATATTATATATAATATAAGCTGTTTTCTTTCACTCATATAACTATTTGATTTAATTCTTCAATCCGAATAATGAATAAAAAAAATGAAGATATCTAACTTTACTCAATTCATTCCACCGCTTTCCTAGAAAGGAAAAATAGAGAAAAGTTTATGTCTATATATCAACGAATCGCACGTAGAGATATTGATAACACACATAAAGTTAATGGTATTTCATAACTAATCGATTGAGCAGCAGCTCGTAGACCACCTAAAAAGGAATATTTATTATTTGACCCGTATCCTGACATAAGAAGTCCAATGGGAGCAATACTTGAAATAGCAATCCATAAAAAAACACCAATATTGAGATCCGCTAAAACAAGGCGATAACCAAACGGAACTACTAAATAGCTTACTAAAATTGATATCACTGCTATGGATGGACCGATACTGAATAAACGAGTATCCCCTCTAGATGGAAAAAGATTTTCTTTGAAAAGAAGTTTTGTCCCATCTGCTAGAGCTTGAAGAACTCCCAAAGGACCGGCGTATTCAGGTCCAATACGTTGTTGTATTCCCGCGGATATTTCTCTTTCTAACCATACAATTACCAGTACGCCTATTGTGATTCCCAATACAAGAGTCAAAATAGGAATAAGTAACCATATAATTCCATAGACCCCTTTTAAAAATTCCAATCTAGAAAAAGAATCGATATCTTGTACTTCTGGTGTATCAATTATCATTTCAACGATCAACTTCTCCCATAATGATATCTATACTACCTAGTATTGTCATAATATCAGCCAATTTCATTCTTTTAACTAACTGAGGAAGAATTTGCAAATTGATAAAACCCGGCGGTCGAATTTTCCATCTCCAAGGAAAACCACTCCGATCTCCTATCAGAAAAACCCCCAACTCTCCTTTTGGAGCTTCGACTCTCACATAAAGTTCTTGTTTCGGCAATTCAAATGTAGGAGAAGGTTTTTTACTAATAAAGCGATATTCAAAATCATTCCATTCTGGATTCCTTTCTCTATCAAAATATCGGGTTTCTAAATTCTCATATGGCCCCCCCGGAATTCCTTCGAGAGCCTGTTGAATAATTTTTATGGATTCCACCATTTCACCAATTCGGACTAGATAACGAGCCAACGAATCCCCTTCTTTTTGCCACTGTACTTCCCAATCAAATTCGTCATAACACTCATACTGATCAACTTTACGAAGATCCCATTGTATTCCGGACGCTCGCAGCATTGGTCCCGATAAACCCCAATTTATTACTTCCTCTCGACCAATAATGCCTACCCCCTCGACTCGTTCTAAAAAAATAGGATTGCGTGTAATAAGTTGTTGATATTCAGCAACCCTTATTAAAAAATAATCGCAGAAATCCAAACATTTATCTATCCAGCCATGAGGGAGATCAGCCGCTACCCCCCCGATCCGAAAATAATTATGCATCATTCTCATACCGGTGGCAGCTTCGAATAGATCATATACTAATTCTCTTTCTCTGAAAATATAGAAAAAGGGAGTCTGGGCACCAATATCCGCCATAAAAGGGCCGAGCCATAACAGATGAGAAGCTATACGACTCAACTCCAACATAATTATTCTGATATAGCTGGCTCTTTTAGGTACTTGAATATTTCCCAGCTGTTCCGGTCCATTTACCGTTATTGCTTCTGTGAACATAGTAGCTAAATAATCCCAACGTGTTACATAAGGTAAATATTGTATAATTGTTCGGTTTTCCGCAATTTTTTCCATCCCTCGGTGTAAATAACCCAATATTGGTTCACAGTCAATAACATCTTCACCATCTAGAGTAATGATAAGTCGAAGAACACCATGCATTGATGGATGGTGGGGACCCATATTGACTACCATGAGGTCTTTTCTTGGAGCTGGTATATTCATAGGTTTTTCCTTAATTCATTCTTTCATGAATTGTTGAAAACGAAAAAAAGTTCATTCAAATTCAAGATCTAATAAATCAAATAATTCAAAATGCTTCTTCAAATTAACGAGTTTTTGATTCCCGAATATCCAACCGATTAATTAATTCTTTATAACCTATTCTATTTTTCTTTGACAAATAAGATAGCAGTCGTTGGCGTTTTCCCAGAATTTTACGTAGACCTCTCTGAGATAAATAGTCTTTTTTGTGTAATTGTAAATGTGAAGTAAGTCTTCGTATCCTATTGGTGAAACTAAATATTTGAAATTCAACAGAACCCCTGTTTTCTTCTTTTTCTTCTTGTGAAATAACTGAGATGAATGAATTTTTTACCATAAAATGAAACCCCCTTCTTTTTTTAAGATATTTTTATTGATAGATATCTTTATTGATCAGTAATAATAATGTCACTTGTTTTAGTTTGGTATAGACAATAATCTTAATTTTGTTCTAATTTCGAATTTTATTAAATCAAATTAAAATCAATCCGATTTAAATTTAAAAATTCGATTTGAAAAGGTATACAAAAGCATGGTTGTTTTCCGTACTCAAAAAAGATAAAAACTTAGTCCTAAAATCAGAAGATTTTATTGATTCATTTCGAGATCGAATTGATATGTCATTGAATTAGTATCATGTATCAGAACGGAATGTAAGACAATGAATGTGTGCACCTCTTTGTCGTCATAGACCCGCTACGATATGGGAAAGATAGCAAAAATATACTAGTAATGAATTTTCAATCGCGGATACATATGTATCCTTACCATACCGAAACGACTGCCGTTATTGCTATCAAACCAATAACGATTCATACAAGCTAAATCTTCTAATCGATAATTGGGCCACAGAAATAACTTTAATTTAATAAGTTTCTTTTGATATCCTTTGCTTTTATCCAAAACCTGAATGTTTACCTTATTCCCATTCCCCAATGCTGAATTTTTATGCATATCATTTCTATTCCTAGAATTGAAACAAATTAGAATTCGAAATTCTCTCCGAAGTCTAGGTGATAAAAGATTTTCAGGAACAAACAAATCATAATGATTTTTATCCCTATTTCCAGTCATCTTTTTATATTTGGTAATGACTTCATCAGAATTCTTATCAACATGAGTTTTTTCTCGGTATTTTTGATTAATTTTGTGTTTACTTTGATGAACCAACGAAATACCAATGGTTTGAGACATAATAAATTGCCCATCATTTTTTATAGATAGACGAATTGGTTCAATAATCAAAATTCCTCTTTTGATCAATTCTGTAAGAGTTAAATTTTTCTGAATCATCAGAATATCAAGACTCATTTCTCCCCTTTGAATAGAGGATATAGTTATTTCTCGTGGATTTATCAGTCTAAGCAGGAGACAATATACTTTGATGTTATTAATTATTTTTTTATTTAAAATATCATCCCATCGCAATTGAAAAAGAAAATACCTTTTTAGTAAGAAATCAAACTCCGCTTTTGTATTGTTCTTGTATTGCTTTTTATTTTTATGTTTTTTCATGTCCGAGCCCGTATAATCTTCTTCAACATCTTTTTCTTGGTTTGAAAGAGCAGATTCAAAGTTTGCTTGGTCCGCGGCGGATTCTTTTTGCCCTTTATTTCGTTTTTTTAATTCAAGAGATTTTTTTTCACTGGAGGATATTGATATAAAAGGATCCTTTTTTTTATTTCCAGCGATGCTTTTGTTTTCAATATCAGTAGCGTTTTCATTTATATTAGAATCTAAAAGAAGTAATTTTATTGGTATAACCCACGGTTTTGTTTTATACAAATTATAAAATATCAAAAATTCTGGGAAGAACCAACGTTCAAGATTTGATATGGGACGATTTAGTATTTCTTCATTCATTCCCATCCAATCAAAAAAACGTTTTTGATTGGATAAGTTGATTTCTTGATCTTGATGAATTGTGAGATAAAAAAGATTTTTCTTTTTGATTTTATCAATTATTTGATAATTATTAAGCTTAGCCTTAGTCGATTTTTTATTACTGTTTGGGTCAGTATCAATATTGATCCAAGCCTCGCTATCGATTTTCGTTCTAAGACAAAAATCGAGAATTCTCCAATCAAAATATTTTCTATCCAGATTTTTCTCCATATCTCTAATATCATCTTGTACTAGATCCTTATTGATAGGGATAATAGGAATACCTTCCATCATATAAAAAAATTTTCGTTTATTTGTGTTGGAATTCGAAAAAACTTCTTGGTTATTTTTTACGTGTAATGGCGATTCATAAATTGAAGAGTACTTCGTATCTTCAGAATTAATAGATTTATATGCTAACCGATCATATCTATATTGTTTTTTAAAATTCTCTTTTTCGTTTAGTAATGAAGCCGTTTCAAAATTATTTTGTTTTTCGTAGTGAATAAATTTTGTTTTTTTAGAGGAGTTGCATAAATCCTTATTTTGATTCATACAGTGTTGATTGAATCGATTTCGCCATTTTTGTGGTACTAGTCTAGACCATCTAATCTGAGATATATCATATTGATAATGATTCCTTAACCAATTTGTCCATTGATTTATTCCAGAATTCTGACGATTCTTATGTCTTAATTGAGAATGAAAAAGTTCTTGTGTTCCAATAAAATAATCCTTTATTTCATTCTTAATAAAGGGGGCTGCTCCATTACATTGAAAGACAGATTTTAACTTATAAAAATAAAAAGGAATAAATTGGGTTTGTGAGAGTTTGTAAAATACATAGGCTTGTGAAAAGTGGGATAAGTCACAAAAAGTATTTGAATTCTTATTACTAATATTAGTATTATAAAGTGCCTTTTTTATAGTCGAAATAAAGTGAATTAAACTTTGATTTGTTTTATCCATTTTTTCTTGATTTGTTTCATTATTGGTAATGTATTTATTAATAATTTTTTTTATTGATTCAAGAAATGGTTGTGTATTGATCCTAGGAATATTAATGATCCACAGAAAGATATCTATGTATATCCTTTCAATGAAAAATTTCATAAAATAATGTAATTTACGTATTAGTCGAGCATTTTTTCTTTTTAATATCTGCCAAATATTTTTTTGTGATTCCAACCCTTTATCATCATCACTTATTTTGTTAGAACGAATATTTGGATCTGGAATTCGAAATCCGCCCTTTTTTTGATTTGTAATTTTTTCTATTTGGTTTATGATTGTGCTTGTTCTATCAGTTAGATCCTGCATTTTTTTTTCTGTCAATGAATAATTTGTCCAATTCCGAGGTATAGTTTCAATGGATGATGGTATAGTTTCAATGGACAATTCATCAATCATCAGATTACTGGTTATAGAATCTTTTTTCGTTTTACTCAATTCATATACTTTTCTTTTTCTCAATCCAAATAATAGAATTGGATTTATTTGTGAGAGTTCTTTTTTTATTTCTTTTAAAAAAAGAATCCTTTTAATGACCCATTTTTTTGTTTCTTTTAAAACATTTACAAACAATTTTGTTTTTTCTTTTAAAATTCTTAGAATTAGAAAGCATTTCTTTTTCAATTTTCTAATTTTTCTTTTGAGTTCTTTAAAAATGGGTTCAAAAAATGAAAGTTGTTTTCTGGGAGAATCAAAAGGGAATTCAGCTTCCATTCCAAAAATTGTTAAAAAACAAAAATCATTTTTTGAATCTTTCTTTTTCATTGGATCATTATAAGGGGCTCGTGGGTTAGATGTGTGCCAAGGTTTCAGACGAAAAGGAAATAGGATCTTAATCTGAATACCGTCTGTTAACCAGTTTTTTGGAAATTCTTTTTCTGATAATTGAACGCCATTATAGGTGCATTTAACATACATTTCTCGATTCCAATCTTTAAAATCCTCGGACCATTCGGGAAATTGAAACAATAGCATACGGGCGATATTTTTAACTATTATCAATGAAGGCAATATAATATATTTTCTAAGAATCGATTGGGTTACTAACAAAAAACCTCTTAGTACTTGAGCAAGTAAAATACTATCCCAGGCTTCCGCTATTTCTATACGTACTTTCTCCTTTCTTTTGGCTTCCTCTTTTTTATCCTCTTCCTTTTTTTTCTCACTTTCTTCTGTGGTTTTCTCTTTAGAATCCGAAATTTTGAGTTCTGTGTTTGTCCACATAAAATTTCTCAAAATTAGGTTTATACGTTCGGAAATATCAAAAGAAAAAATGGGGGATTTTTCTATTCGGTCCAAAAAGAGGGGGGAATGCGCATCTGCCTCAAAGAATTTCCAAGTAACTATTTTACGTCTTTGAGCACGCACAGAGCCTTTGATTATGTCTCGACGAAAATTCGATTGTTGTGAATAATGTATCAAAGCCACTTGGTCTGTTTGATCAGTATTATTAGTTTCTTGGGTATTACTATAAGTATCAGTATTCCGTTGGTTATCAGTAAAAATAACTATACGTTTTGCTTTTCTTGAGCGAATCTCATGATCCACTACCACACTTTCCTCGCTTTCTCCCTCCTGTTGTTCCAAATTGTTAATTAATTTGTATGACCATTGAGGGACTTTTTTTTGGATTTCTTTTAGTGCAATAGATTTTTTTTTTATTGTTTTCTCGTTGGGAAGAGTTGTATCTGCATCAAATAAAAATTTGAAAATTTTGATTCTATCTTCTGAATCAATTCTTACTTGTTCGTGTTCGGGAACTAAAAAAGGTCTTTTAAAATTCAAACTTGATTTTACAGCAAATTTATTGATTAAGTTCAATAAATAATCCATTTGCTTTGCGCATGTTTTTCTATCAAATGGATTTAGTTTCTGTTCAAATTCTAGGCGATTAATAATAAGAAGGATACTATGAATCTTA